TCCCTTGAATTTAAAACCATCTCGGTATTAACGTAGAAAGAGTACACTGCTATGTCTAGACTTCAAATAGTTTAGTTTTAACCATGTTACTGGTTCCACCTTTTTATTGGTCATAGAGAATCAAAGTTTATTTACCAACGAATCACGAAATGCTATCGTTCTTCGATATTCTTTATTCATTTTTTAGAAGTCATTCGCGGGATTATGCACCCTTGTCCTAGCTATAAGTAAGGGGAGTGTAGTTGGTTGAATCCAGCTTCTTTTTAAAATAAACAACCCGCACACACTCTCTTTCCAAAAAAAATCAATACACCAATTACTACACTCAGATTTATTGGATTTGTTGCTAAAATATCGGTATTCACCCCGAAACTCCCGGCGGATGGCCAGTGACCCAAGGAAACGAAAGAATCGGTTACATTTTTCATAGGATCTCCTCTTTTTGATAGACTAAAAAAATCGAGTTAGGCACCAAGTTTGATGTCAATTGCAAAATACCTCGCTTGTTGCAACACTTCCTAAACTAAGGTTAAAACCCCTGAACTAAGACTAAGAAGGGGGGAAGGAAGAAAGCAAATCAGTAAGTCTAATTCCTCTTCTTCAAATCAGTCCTTCCACTGGTTCTTTTTTCAACGAATAAGTAATAAGTAAAAGTAGAAAAATCTTGATAGAATGGAAAGAAGCAAGCCACAAGTCCAAGGCAATAAAAGAAAAAAAGATTTTTCAGATTGGTTGGATTAAACAAAAGGATTGGCAAATAAAAGTGCTAATGCTATAACCAGGCCATAAATTGTTAAAGCTTCCATAAAAGCCAGACTAAGCAATAAAGTACCTCGTATTTTTCCCTCTGCCTGGGGCTGTCTCGCAATACCTTCTACGGCTTGGCCCGCAGCAGTACCTTGACCAATTCCAGGTCCAATAGAAGCAAGCCCTACAGCCAATCCAGCAGCAATGACGGAAGCAGCAGAAATCAATGGATTATTCATGATAAGTTCCTAAAAAAAAAAATGGTTAGTGATACAATCAACCAATGAATTCTACCTTACTGATTCCATCACTAAGATTCATCCAGTCGAAGTCACTAAGAACTCCGAATTGTTGAAAAAATGTTATTGAATCATCAGATGCTCAGAAAGACTTCATCTTTTCCTAGTCGTGGAATCTTTCTGAATCCATACAACCTGAGCTTGTCGATTTGCTTCTTTATAATCCTTCTTTGAATTTTTCACTCTCTGTCTTAAATTTCTCTGTTTCTTCAGCCAATTAATTAAGGTCATAAGGGAAAGAGAAGGACTTTTCTTGATATGCCATCTAAATTCAAGTAGGGTACTAAATGAAAATGCTTGATATAGAATTCATATATAAGGAGTCAATGTCGACTATCAAATAGACACGTATTTCTTCCATAACGTAACCCAACTCTTCGATTTTTGATTCAATTCAATTTGAAGTCTAAAAAAACGAGTCTTCGATACATCAAGAAGAGTTAGCTTATCCCTATTCGATTTCATCTACCTAGTTTAACCCTTCTATCCTATATCTATTCCTATATCTATTCCGATTTTGACTATTCTATCCTAGGCTAGGCCTTTCTTTATTAGCCTAAACTTGTCTATTTGTCTTCCCTAAACGAATTCTATTTTTTGGAGCGATTGGTCTAAGGGAAAAAAAGCTTCTTTTGAAAAGGAATCAATGATGACCCTCCATGGATTCTCCTATATAAGCTGCGGCTAAAGTTGCAAAAATAAGAGCCTGAATACCACTTGTAAATAATCCAAGGACCATAACAGGTATAGGAACGACTAATGGTACTAAAGAAACAAGAACAACAACAACTAATTCATCTGCTAATATATTTCCAAAAAGTCGAAAACTAAGTGATAAAGGTTTTGTGAAATCTTCTAATAGATTTATGGGTAAAAGAATTGGAGTTGGCTGAATATATTTACCAAAATAACCTAATCCTTTTTTTCTAAGACCTGCATAGAAATATGCCACAGATGTGAGTAAAGCTAAAGCAACAGTAGTATTTATGTCATTGGTGGGTGCAGCTAATTCCCCCCGAGGTAATTGTATTATTTTCCAAGGGAAAAGTGCCCCTGACCAATTAGAGACAAAAATAAATAAAAACATAGTGCCAATAAAAGGAACCCAAGGACGATATTCTTCTCCAATCTGAGTTTTGCTCACGTCTCGAATGAATTCAAGAACATATTCGAAGAAATTCTGACCATCCGTGGGAATGGTTTGTGGATTTCGAACAGCTATAGTGGCTGAACATAATAAAATAGCAATTACAATCCAAGAAGTAATAAGTACTTGGCCATGGACTTGGAAACCACCTATTTGCCAATAGAAATGTTGGCCTACTTCCACACCGGATATATCGTAAAATCCTTTTAGTGTAGTGATTGAACATGATAGAACAGTCATATTGCCCTCTAATAGAAAGAACATTTTTAAGGAAATTATTTTGATTCAACCATTTCTTTCTCAACTATTTGTCTATTTGAATTGTAGATTTAAAATACCAACGAATTCAATAATAGGCTATCTTTCTCTCTTTTTGAAGATTTTAGAATAGTAACCGATTCTACTCTATTCGAATTATAGAGTTCACGAAGTTCTTTTATGGTTTATTATGAATCAAAAATTTCTTACGCCCCTCACAAATTGCGACTACGAATTTAGTGAGATTTCTTACGCCCCTCACAAATTGCGACTACGAATTTAGTGAGATTTCTTACGCCCCTCACAAATTGCGACTACGAATTTAGTGAGATTTCTTACGCCCCTCACAAATTGCGACTACGAATTTAGTGAGAATGAATCGGATTGAGGCTATAGAGTCATCATTTGCTGGAATCGGAAGATCGGCAAGATCGGGATCACAATTTGTATCAAGTAAAGAAATCGTTGGAATTCCCAAAGTAATACATTCTCGAAGAGCTTTAGATTCTTTGTCCTGATCCATGATGATTACAAGATCAGGTAATCTTTTCATATATTTAATCCCACCCAGATATGTTTGCAAATAAGATAATTGTCTTTTTAAGACGGCTGCCTCTCTCTTCGGAAGACGAGCAAGTTTCCCCGACTTGTATTTCATTCTCAAGTCCCGAAACTTTTGAAGTCTCATTTTTGTAGTGGCCCAATTTGTTAACATACCCCCAATCCATTTTTTATTAACATAATGACACCGAGCCCTTATTGCAGCCCATGCTACTGGATTAGCTGCTTGCTTTTTTGTCCCAACAATTAAAAATTGTGTTCCTCTACTTGCTGCATCAAAAAGGAAATCACACGCTTCTGATAAAAAACGAGCAGTTCTAGCCAGATTTAGAATATGAATACTCTTACGCTTTTTCTTTTTAGAGATAGAAGTTTGATAGATATAAGGTGCCATTCTCGGATTCCATTTCTTAATACCATGACCCAAATGAACTCCCGCTTTCATCATCTCGTCCAATTTTATGTTCCAAGATCTTCGTGCCATTTCGCCTCCCCCCACTTCCCCCTTTTTTTAAGATTAGGTATCTTGAACTAAATAATTGTTCCAATGGAACCTTACGTGGACTGGCCTTTGATATTTCAGTTTTTTTTTCTTTATTACTTTCTTTTTCTTAGATTTTTAGTAATATTATTAGGAAATGGTAAATGAAATTAGTAAATTAAATAAAGGATGAAATTGTGCTTATAAATCATGAAATCCCATAAATTCTTGTTTTGATGAGAAATTTTTTAAACCACAAGACTCAAAGAATTCTCTGTGGTAAAACAAAATATCTTCCATTTTCCCCTCAAATAGATTCTTCTTTTTTGTTTTCAAAGAAATGTTCTTATCTTGCCTTGAACGGCGTACGAATCTTTTGAATCCGCTACCAGCGGGTATCATCCTCCCCAGAACAACGTTTTCTTTTAGACCTTTCAACCAATCGATACGACCCCGAACAGCGGCTTTTGCTAAAACTCGAGCAGTTTCTTGAAAACTCGCCTCGGATATAAAACTTTGAGTATTTAGAGACGCTTTCGTTATCCCCACTAAGATAGCTCGGTAAGAGAATTCCTCCAAAGCACGTCCCATTCGTTCCGCTTGCAACAACCCAATTAGTTCTCCGGGTAAAAAAACATTCGACATTCCGTCTTCGGAAACCAAGACTTTTGATGTCATTTGGCGTACAATAATTTCTATATGCCTATTATCGATCTGCACCCCTTCGGATCGATAAATCTTTTGTATCTTATTAACTAAATCGATGCGACTTTGCATTATAGTTAGCTCAGCCCCAATCAAGAATCCACACGGAATTCCAAGACTTAGACCCTTATTCCAACTCGAAATCCGCTTTTCTAGATTTGACTCAATCGAACGAGCTTCGAAAAGTTGTTCGACCTTTCGAAGACCTTGCGTTATATCAGAAGATCTCCATTTTTCATATATAAATGTAGCTAATGGATCTCCTTCGTAAATGATTTCCCCATAATGCCGATGAAGAGTTGCTTCGGGGGTGGTCAAATAGGTCTTAGCTGATCTTATTACTACAGATTCGCTTTGAACAATTAGAATTTGACCTGACTTAAAGTGTGGTCCTTTTTTGGCTATACATAAATTTTCACAAAGAAATTGTCCAAGACTTATTTTTGTAGATACCTCCTCACAATAATTGTGATGCAGACAATACCAATTTAATTTGAATGGATCTAAAATGATGTTACTGCATAGATCGGGATGAAAAATTCTCACATTTTCATCGATTAAATAATATTTAAATACTTGAAAAGTGTGTTTCAACTGCCAATGCAAATAGGTAGTTACCAAAATAGGATTCTGAGTTATTAAATGAGAAAATGAATCAAAATTAGGAATTGAAAGGGCTGTTCCTAAAGGACCTGACAAATTCCTAATTCGGGAATCTTTTTTTTGAATTGATTTTTTTTTTTTTTTAGATTTTACGCCCTTGAGTGAATCCATTCTAAAACAATTTGATGATGACAAAATT